AATGAATAGGGAGGGTATAGTAATGCTATGAATAACCCAGTATCGAATACTAGTAATAATATCAGCAAAAGAACGTTCTCCTGTGCTTCCAGACATGCTGAGCTCCACATATTCTTGTACAGTCAAAGGGGATCGATTCCATAAAAGATGAGATCAGTAAGTGGAAATTTACTGAAATGCACCTTTTGTTAAATCGTCAATATGGTACCAAGGGTGTCTTTAGAGTATACCGAATCAGTATAGCTATCCTTCTTCTGACACAGCAACGCAATTTCACAATCAGTAGGGAGATGAAGTACTAGAAAATTTCTTTCTTCTTTTCTTTTCTTGTTGCTTGTCTACGTAGAAGTAGAATCATGTACTCAATAGAAAATTCCTCCAATTTCTATAGTAACTAGAATAAATAATCTAAATAATATAAAAAAGAATATAAATTTAAGTAAGGGTTCTCTACATTATTGGCTTCGGACTAGAAACTGAAGATCGAGTAAAATGTGAATTCGACGAATTGGTTTCTAATAATTCATGTTTATACAATTCAATTAGATGCGAAATCTAGAAATCTACTTTTTGTGGTTGTAGAATAGAACATGTTTTTTTTGTTGAAACCCCCTCTTTTTCATTTTAAAGAATTGGTTAGCCATCCAGTAAGAAGTAAAAGTAATAGCAGTAATAGATAGTATTTGATGACAGAAAACAACTAATCTAATTTTAATCAATATTCGTGATATGCGCATTGTTGTTCTTGTATTATTATATCCAAAGGATTGTTTGTTGGCTTAATTACAAGGATAGAGCTTTCTATTAAAAAAAAAAAGAAAATGTGGAACCCAAGTTTCGAACGATCTGATACTGATACCCTTTTTCTTCTCATTCGAGATATTATGAGAATGGAACCCACTACTAAATCAAAACGAAATCGAATGAGTTGAAAGTAAAGAAGTTAAAGGACATTATAAGTATAAGGCCACTCTTTTTTGTTCTAAAATAAAAAAAAGAAATAAATAAAAAAAGATCCAAATTCATTATTAATTCAAAAAAAGTTTCTATTTTTTGAATTGAATGAGGTTACACAGTTCTTATGAATTTGGAATTCGATTAGTTTACTGAACTCAAGAGTTGATCAATGAATCGGTTGATTTTGAATCACGGGATGGGTAGATGTCACAGATGATGAATTGATTTCTTATCTATGTCACTATATTTTTGTTCGTCTATAATGATTATGATTGATTGATGAATCCAAAATTGATTTTTCAAGTGGTACCTTTGCTTTTCTTTCTATCTTTCTTTCAAAAATGGAAACTTAGGGAAGTGCTTTAGAAACATATGTATAAAAACGAAGATATTTCATCTTGCCTCTTTTCATGCCTACTATCATTAGTTATTTCGGTTTTCTACTAGTGGCTTTAACTATAACCTCGGCTCTATTTATTGGGCTGAGCAAGATACGACTTATTTGATTTGAAATTCGAAAATGAATTGGAAATTTTTTGAATGAACAATTCATAAAAAGAAATCTTTCTGGGGTATTCCATATATTCTATATCATGTCAATTTCCAATTCTTGTGAGATTCATGTTTCAATACTATTAATATTTCAGGATCGATATTACCCCCCTTTTTTATTTACTCTTTCAAAGAAATTAAAATGATTGAAGTTTTTCTATTTGGAATCGTGTTAGGTCTAATTCCTATTACTTTGGCTGGATTATTCGTAACTGCATATTTACAATACCGACGTGGTGATCAGTTGGAACTTTGATTAATTAATATAATATCTCTTTTGTTTATTGACCTCCTATTTGTTTTAATTCTAATCCACAGGAGGTCAAAATTCAGACTTTTAACTGCTTCGATTTAACATAACAAAATTAACATAACAAAAGAATGAAATCACGCTCTGTAGGATTTGAACCTACGACATCGGGTTTTGGAGACCCGCGTTCTACCGAACTGAACTAAGAGCGCTTTTTTTTCATAAATCATTTTTGTGACCCCACCAATACATCTGGCATGCATATACTATCCTAATATATATATATCTATATCTATCTATCTATCTATACAGATTTCCCAATATATAATATATATATATTATGATTTTGAATATATATCTATATGGATGTATGTTGTCCAAATTTAATTGATCTCAATTGATCCCCTCTTACTGCCCATAAGATAAGGAATAGTTAGGGATAGGGATGACAGGATTTGAACCCGTGACATTTTGTACCCAAAACAAACGCGCTACCAAGCTGCGCTACATCCCTTTCAATTGTTTTACAATGTCATTCTAAAGAATCTTTGTCTTGTTTTCCACATCTGTATGTTGATATATCTAAATTATGCTGCCATTTTTTTCTTTCTAGTTTCATATTGTATAACATATAATAGTAATAAAAAAAATTATATACAAATGAAATAAAAAAAAAAATAAAAGATAAAATAAACCCACCAAAAAATATTCATTTTTTTAGGGAATGCTCGGGCAGAAATGGACCTCTTTTTTGTTAAAAAAAAATAATATCTAAGGAATTTTTGTACATTTATATTTGAATTAGGGATTCTACGTACAAATACAAGTGGTTATTAACTAAATATACATCTGATCATATATGGATTACCATTATGTATTACAAATTACAATAAAGAAAAAGAAAGGAGGATTTGAAATGCGAGATCTAAAAACATATCTCTCCGTGGCACCAGTGATAAGTACTCTATGGTTCGGAGCCTTGGCCGGTCTATTGATAGAGATCAATCGTTTATTCCCAGATGCGTTGATATTCCCCTTTTTTTCATTCTAGTTATTGAGACGGGAAGGGGATTCAACCTCAATGAAACTTGCAATCAGGTCCCGGGTTTCAATTGAATTTCATTAATAATGAGGCTGAAAATAGAATCGCTAGCGCGGAGCAACAATCTCATACAAGATACTTAAATAAAAAACTGAAATAATGTACTGTGATTCTAAAGATAGTTAGAAATCATTGTATTACTTAATTATTACTATATTTCTATTGATGGCATCGAAATCTGTCATAATTTGATTTCGGATTAGCAACTTCTATTTTTCCTTCCTTTCTTCTTCTTCGCTTCGAATCGGAAAATAGAAGAGTTTTAAGTGAATCAAAAACCCAAAGGAGGTTCATGGCCAAAGGTAAAGATATACGAGTAACGGTTATTTTGGAATGTACCGATTGTGTTCGAAACAGTGTTAATGTTAATAAGGAATCAACAGGTATTTCAAGATATATTACTCAAAAGAATCGACACAATAAGCCTAGTCGATTGGAATTGAGAAAATTTTGTTCCTGTTGTTGCAAACATACGATTCACGGGGAGATAAAGAAATAGATAAAATGGATTGCCTGTGTGTCATCCCTCCAAATGAAAAATGAGATATTATTTCATGTTTATATAAATTGTATATCTAGATAAATTATCTAGATATATAACATATATAAATAGAAACCTATTTAAATATTATTTAAATATTAAATAAATATAAACAAAAATAGAAACAAAACAAATAAATCCGATTTTGTAAGAAATGGTATTTTCGGGATAAGGAATAAACAAACCATGGATAAATCTAAACGACTCTTTCCTAAATCTAAGCGATCTTTTCGTAGGCGTTTGCCCCCGATCCAATCGGGGGATCGAATTGATTATAAAAACATGAGTTTAATTAGTCGATTTATTAGTGAACAAGGAAAAATATTATCTAGACGGGTGAATAGATTGACCTTAAAACAACAACGATTAATTACGATTGCTATAAAACAAGCTCGTATTTTATCTTCGTTACCTTTTCGTAATAATGAAAAAGAATTTGAAAAAAGTGAGTCAACTACTCAAGCTACTGGGCTTAAAAAAAAAAAAAGGGTTTACTCTTCAATTAAATTCAAATTCCAATCTAAACTCAAATGAAATGCGGATTGATGTTTTGTTCGAAAACTACGATAATCCAAATTGGATTGTCGTGTTGTCAGAAAAAAGAGAATCGTTGAAGAAGAATAAATCTTTTTTTATTGAACGTGGTTGCTCATTTTGACGACTTTATCATATGATTATATTTTTTCATACAAATACCTACTCTACTTTCCCGGAGTTCAGTCTCCGGGGAATTTTTATTTTATGATCTCGTTGGAAATCATATAAAGACAATTCCTATTTAATATAGCTATTTGTGCAAGTATTTTACGATTAAGAAGCAACTGCCTCTTGTACAGATTATACATGAATATACTATAGCTATAGTATTTTTCATTTTTATTCTCTCGAATTACTGCATTTATTCGACTGATCCACAAACGACGAAAATCTTTTTTTTTCCTATCTCTATCCCGATGGGCCGAAACCAAAGCTTTTATTTTCTGTTGAGGAATAGTAAGTCTTGACCGAAAGCTTGATGTAAATAAACGAGTTTTTGTACGATGTTTCCGAGCTATATATCCTCTTTTAATTCTAGTCATTGAATAAATGAAACTTTGATGAATAACTATTTTGATTTCGTTTCTTTTAGTTATTCTTTCCCCTTTTTTCCTAGTCCATTAATAACAAAACGGATTATTCCAGTGTATAAAATAAAAATTCCAATGGCTTTTGCTACTATAACCTTCCCAACCACGATTTTTTTATTTAAATTTCTAAGCATTTCACCTCGAAATAAAAAATTGTATCGAGACTAGGTATCAAAAAAACATAGTAAATGAAATAGAAATGGATAAAGAAATAGTGGGTTCCATCGTTTCTATGGTTACTTCTTAAATGGCGAGGTCCCCTCTATACACCGGAGCCCCTTCCTTCATTTAATCAATGCTATTGTTAACTTGTACAGTTCACACTCTTTGGCTCTACCTATGAAATATCTAGTAATAGGTCTTTCACAACGAAATCTACCTACACAGTAACGGTATTTAAGTATGAAGATTAGCTGAGTAGCTGACCCTGTTAGTCCGTTCTTGCAAGTTTTAAAATGGGATATCCCCTGCTTAATAGATAACTATTTGCTACCAATGGGAAAGTCTTTCGCATTTGAAATTGCAAATTGAGGTGATTGGATTTGCACCAACGGAAACCATAAATTTGATACACAATAGAAAGATAGATATTAGTAATCGATTTTTTTATAGTTTCTTGCATTCTATCCTATTTCATTGGTACTGATCACTGATATTGGAATTTTTTTCCTTTATTTTTTTTTGTCTTAGTCCATGATCTGAACGAGTCGCACATACACCCTAGTACATGTTCCTCGGCGCTGAGGGCATCCCTGAAGAGCGGGGGATTTCGTAACATTTCGGATTGGCTGTCTTGTGTTTCTAATAAGTTGTTTTATAGTTGGCATGTTGAGTCATATACATAATGAGCTGGTTTATATCAATCCTAATCCGATGATTATGAATTTTTTCTATTCTCTCTTCTCTCTATTAATATTACTAGATTATCTAATATTAATTATATTATATATTATCTAATATTAATTATATTATATATTAATTATATTAATAATTATATTAATTGAAAATATTCTATTAAACTCGGTAAGACGATACAATTTCAAACCTTGGCGCGGAATACTCGTTAATTTTTTATTCAACTGCTACAAGATCAACAATTCCATGAGTTTGGGCTTCTGCTGCTGACATAAAAACATCCCTTTCCATGTCTTCGGATACAACCCATAAAGGTTTTCCCGTTCTTTGTACATAAACCCTTGTGATAGTTTCACGCAGTTTCAGTAGTTCTTCCGCTTCCAGGATAAATTCTCCCGTTTGTGCCTCATAAAAAGAACTAGCGGGTTGATGGATCATTACCCTGATGATATAACATAAAAAACAGTTCCTATTTCGCACGATAAAGCGAGAGAGATAAAGAATAAAAAAAAGATAAGACGGAATTGAACAAACGTACCGTACAGGCATCTTTTGCGTATTGCATACGGCTCTACAACGGAATTTCTTTTTTACCTTCTATTGAAGAAATAGAAAATGTAGGGGGTCTATCAGACCCAGATCGGTAAATGACCCAATAACCACCCTTCTTTTTTTGTTTTGTGTAGTAGTTAAAAAAATACTATGATGGTTCCGTTTCTTTATTATTGCGTCTCTTATTCAGCAATCCCAAAGTTTCTTTTTTTTTTTTTCATAGTCTTCATAAATATTGTTAAAAGCTTTCTTTTCCGGTGTGAAAACAAAAAAGTTTGTGACGCTGGAATAGGCTCCTCCCGATAGATTCGATAAAATAGGAAATATCCCCTTTTCATACTACCCTTTCGGTACATAATTGAAAAATTTTGTAAAAAACAAAAAAAATTATCATATCGAACTCGAAGTGCTGTGCTATTTTTACTTAATATTCATATGGCGAAGGCATAGTCTTCTTTTTTTTTCCTCAAATAAAAGAATCATTGGCGCCAAGCGTGAGGGAATGCTAGACGTTTGGTAATTTCTCCTCCTGCCAGAATAAAAGATCCCATTGAAGCGGCTAATCCCATGCATACTGTCTGTACATCTGGTTGCACAAATTGCATAGTATCATAAATCCCTATTCCGGGTATTACCCATCCGCCCGGAGAGTTTATAAACAAAAAAAGATCTTTGTTATCATCCTCTATACTGAGATATACCATAAGTCCAATAAGCTGATTCGATATCTCACTATCAACCTCTTGGCCTAAAAAAAGTAGTCTTTCTCGATAAAGTCGATTGGTTAGGATAAAATTTTATCTCTTAGGAGCCGTACCTGCACCTTTTGATGCATACGGTTCACCAAAAATCACCAAAAAGAATCAATGTGTAGAGTTAACCCTTTTTTTCATAGCGGGCTTCTTCTTAAATTTTTCAAGAAAGACGATTTTTGACCCGTTTACTTAGGTTATAATAAACATGTTATAATAAACTAAACTTATTGAACTAAGTTCTCATTGATGTATTGTTTTCATTGAGATCGAATTCAAATCGCAATGTCATTTTCTTGTTTCGGAATGGGTTTCTTCAATTGTTTTAGGTTTCTGTTCTACTCCGAGTAATAAAGAAAAGATCTGCCCGATTTGGATTTGCACATATAGGACAAATATTCCAATACCACGTCTTTTTGCTACGACTTCTTTTTTTTTTTCTTAAATTTCTTTCATGGTTTCTGCCAAATATCTGATAAGTAATAATCGTAGATATATTACCAATTGGATTTTTTTATAAACAGAGCCTGGATTCTTCATTTTATTGGTTTATTGGTCCAACCAAGTCAACCATAGATTCTTCTAAATTGATAATATTAATCCGGATCTGTATATCCCCCCAAAAAAAGATCGAATTTAATTTCACACTTCAAATTTTTGATGATTCAATCAATCTTTTTGGAGGGAAGGAGGGGATATCTCGATCGGGGGAGATAACGGGGAAATACCACATGACCCAATATATCGGACAAGCCACACTATACGTCAACCCACGAGGCATCCTCCTCTCCTGGACTCCGGAAGGGTACTTTTGGAACACCAATAGGCATCAAATGATGACACAAAGACGTGGTATATCGCGCTCTTATGCGGAAGCGTACCAATGGGTTTATTTTATTGTCTTAATAATGATTGGTCTCCTTATCCTCTTATCCTATTGTATTTTATCATATCCTATTTGATTTCTAGATTTATAGATTGAATAAGTTCATAAAAAAAAAAAAAAGAAGACCAAATGAATAGGAAAAAAGGAAAATTCTTATGAATAGGTCCTTGGAGTGATGAACAAATATGTCTGCATTCACTCATATAAATACGCATATAAATAAAAAATAAAATAGGGTCAACCCCCTTTTATCATTGCGTATTGTTACTTATCGGGTATAGAATAGATCGGCTTCTTTTTGTTCCTACGAATAGAATTGTTCCATTATTACTAATAAAAAAAAAACTAGACCAAATATGAATCCTTTACCCGAGATAATCCACTGACAAAAAGAAGGTCCATAGCATATTTTTCCAGTGCAATAAAGTTACATAGTGTCTATTTTTTGTTGATATAAGGGGTATTTTCATGGGTTTGCCTTGGTATCGTGTTCATACCGTCGTATTGAATGATCCTGGTCGTTTGCTTTCTGTTCATATAATGCATACAGCTCTGGTTGCTGGTTGGGCCGGTTCGATGGCTCTATATGAATTAGCGGTTTTTGATCCTTCTGACCCTGTTCTTGACCCAATGTGGAGACAGGGTATGTTCGTTATACCCTTCATGACTCGTTTAGGAATAACCAATTCATGGGGCGGTTGGAGTATCACAGGAGGGACTATAACAAATCCGGGTATTTGGAGTTACGAAGGTGTGGCTGGGGCACATATTGTGTTTTCTGGCTTGTGCTTCTTGGCGGCTATATGGCATTGGGTTTATTGGGATCTAGAAATTTTTTGTGATGAACGTACAGGAAAACCATCTTTGGATTTGCCCAAAATCTTTGGAATTCATTTATTTCTTTCAGGGGTGGCTTGCTTTGGTTTTGGCGCATTTCATGTAACAGGATTGTATGGTCCTGGAATATGGGTGTCCGATCCTTATGGACTAACCGGAAGGGTACAATCCGTAAATCCCGCGTGGGGTGTGGAAGGTTTTGATCCTTTTGTTCCCGGGGGAATAGCCTCTCATCATATTGCAGCAGGGACATTAGGCATATTAGCGGGCCTTTTCCATCTTAGTGTCCGTCCACCCCAACGTCTGTACAAAGGATTACGTATGGGAAATATTGAAACCGTACTTTCCAGTAGTATCGCTGCTGTCTTTTTTGCAGCTTTTGTTGTTGCTGGAACTATGTGGTATGGTTCAGCAACAACCCCGATTGAATTATTTGGTCCCACTCGTTATCAATGGGATCAGGGATACTTCCAGCAAGAAATATATCGAAGAGTTGGTGCTGGACTAGCCGAAAATCAAAGTTTATCCGAAGCTTGGTCTAAAATTCCTGAAAAATTAGCTTTTTATGATTACATCGGCAATAATCCGGCAAAAGGGGGATTGTTTAGAGCGGGCTCAATGGACAACGGGGATGGAATAGCTGTTGGGTGGTTAGGACACCCTATCTTTAGAGATAAAGAGGGGCGTGAACTTTTTGTACGTCGTATGCCTACCTTTTTTGAAACATTTCCGGTTGTTTTGGTAGACGGAGACGGAATTGTTAGAGCCGATGTTCCTTTTAGAAGGGCGGAATCAAAGTATAGTGTCGAACAAGTAGGTGTAACTGTTGAGTTCTATGGCGGCGAACTCGATGGCGTCAGTTATAGTGATCCTGCTACTGTGAAAAAATATGCTAGACGTGCTCAATTGGGTGAAATTTTTGAATTAGATCGTGCTACTTTGAAATCGGATGGTGTTTTTCGTAGCAGTCCAAGGGGTTGGTTTACTTTTGGACATGCTTCGTTTGCTCTTCTTTTCTTTTTCGGACACATTTGGCATGGTGCTAGAACCTTGTTCCGAGATGTTTTTGCTGGTATTGACCCAGATTTGGATGCTCAAGTGGAATTTGGAGCATTCCAAAAACTTGGAGATCCAACTACAAAAAGACAGGTAGTCTGATACAACATTGTTCTGTTCCTTTTCCACTTTCTTTTCTTTGTTGTGATTTGAATTTGACATAGGAGGAAACGGATAAATCTTGATTTGAATCGCTGTCTTTCTCTTTTACTATTGTTTTTTCTTTTTCTTTATCCGGGAGACCGATCCAAAATAAACAGGTATGAAAGCTATAATTGTAAACCACGATCAAATCTATGGAAGCATTGGTTTATACATTCCTCTTAGTCTCGACTTTAGGAATCATTTTTTTCGCTATCTTTTTTAGAGAACCACCTAAAGTTCCAACTAAAAAGATGAAATGATTTTTTCATTCTATCAATTGAAGTAATGAGCCTCCCAATATTGGGAGGCTCATTACTTCAACTAGTCCCCATGTTCTTCGAATGGATCTCTTAGTTGTTGAGAGGGTTGCCCAAAAGCAGTATATAAGG